ACTTTTAACTTATTTACTGAAAGGTTTATAAAAAGTGGAGCAGAATAAAATGGAAGGGTTCATAATTAAAGGGGAAAATAGGGGAAAGCCCCCCCCCGCAATGATTTTTTTTATCTGCTGGCAATTTTTTAAAAATTGGTACAGGTATTATTTTATATGTATAAACATAGTTATAAATAAATAAACCAATAAATTTATAATTTTAATATAAAAATACTTATATTTAAGTATAAGATACTAAGGTTCTTAGATCTAACTACAAAAAGATCTAAGAACCTTAAGTTAGTTAATTATACAATGATCTATACTCTTATATTATATATATATATAGTATTATGTAGTCTCGTAAAGATTGGGTAATAATATCCTTAGAACATCTTAAAAAGATAGATAAGAAAGGCATAAAATAGTCTCTTTAATAGGATTTGTTTGTATAGTAAAGATTCAATTCTTTAAGTTCTTAAAAAAGAATTGAATCCTTCCCAGCTTTTCAGCTGGTTTCTCCCCATGTAAGTTATTTAAAATTACTAAATAAGAATACCCTTCCTTTGATATGAAAATAGTAATTATTTAGAGAGTTTAAAGGGGGCTATAACTAAGATTATACATATAAATAGATACCTGTTCCACGATTTTTTTTGATACCATAAAAGTTTTATTCTAGCTAGAAAGTTCTCTGCCAGATTGTTTCACATGTAACTTTTAGGGAGGAAGTTAGTACAATCTAAAGGATTGGACAATATTTCAGGTTATTCGCAGTGTTTGGTATTGGTTGATCAAGAAACCTTGGAACCAGTAATTTTGCTAATTCCGGCAAAACTCGTGCCAGCTGCCGCGGTTATACGAAGGGGGTAAGAGTATTTTATTGGTCTGTAATTAATTTTGCTATGAGGTTGGAAGAGAAGTTTTGTTAGGTGAAATTTTAAACTTGGAATTAGCCTGTGGTTGTTTAAATGAAGTTATGAAGTTTAGGGAATAAACTGGGATTAGATACCCCATTATTCTAAAAGTTAAAATTAAGCCAGAGTAGTAATAGTTATGTTCTCAAAACTCAAAGAATTTGGCGGTGTTTTAATCCGGTCAGAGGAACCTGTCCCGTAATCGATAATCCACGTTTATTTAACTTAATTTTGTATTCAGCTTGTATACCGCCGTCAGAAGAGTGATTCGAGAGAATATCCTCGGGGTTCTTAAATAAGAAAGATGTCAGGTCAAGGTGCAGTTTATGGTTAAGGGGAGATGGGTTACAATAATGATAGTTATACGAAAATTTTCTTGTAAAAGGAGATTGAAGGTGGATTTGGATGTAATAAGGGGTAATAATCTTTTATGATACCGGCTCTAAAACAAGCACACATCGCCCGTCGCTCTCGTTTTTTAAGGCGAGATAAGTCGTAACATAGTAGATGTACCGGAAGGTGTCTCTAGAAAGTCAAAATAGAGCTTGATGAGTTAAGCTTCTCATTTACACTGGGATGAAGTCGTGCAAATCGATATATTTTGAAAGTAGTTATTAGCGATAATAATTTGTGGTTAATTTTAAATGGGCAAATCAATGTGAAGTAGTGAAGTTTTAGTAAAGGGTAAAGAAAAAATAGAATTTGCAATAAAGTAGTACCGTGAGGGAAGATTGAAATATTTGAAAAATAGTTTAGTAAGAAGTAGACACAGTGTTGTACCTTTTGTATCAGGGTTTAATAATTAAATTGAGGGATCTTAAAATCTCGATATGAGGAGTGCTATAAGTTTAAAATAGTTTGGGTGGCAAATTAATTATTCATAGACTTATAGTAATGAAATATTAGCCGGTCCTCAAGGTATCTAGTTCCTTAAGAAATGAATTTAATTCAGAAGTTACTGGAGGTTGAAGCCATGGTCTTCGAGTTTGGTAGTGATTTTAATATTGTGGGGGATAAGCTCCGCAATATGGTTAGAACAATACTATTTAGAAAATTAGTAGGCTTGAAAGTAGCCATCTATTGAAGGGTGTTATAATTTATTTTTTGATGATTTAATTTTAAAGTGTTTAAGGGCTGTATTAAGGAGTAGTCTATAATGAATAAAGATTAGTTATAATGTTAGAATGAATATAGGGTATTAAAAGATAGAAAAGTTTTGGGAAGGAACTCGGCAAATATAATGCTCGCCTGTTTATCAAAAACATCGCCTTTTGTGAGTATAGAAGGTCTAGCCTGCCCACTGAAAAAATTAAAGGGCCGCGGTATATTGACCGTGCAAAGGTAGCATAATCATTAGTCTTCTAATTAAAGGCTGGAATGAATGGTTGGACGAGGTATTAGCTGTCTCCCTAAAACTATCTAAAATTTAACTTTTTAGTCAAAAGGCTGAAATATAATTGGAGGACGAGAAGACCCTATAGATCTTTATATTTAAATTGTTTAGTCACTTTAGAAGGGTTAAGATTTGATAAGGGAAATATTTTGTTGGGGTGACAGGAAGATAATAAAAACTATTTTTAAGAGAAAACATTGATTTATGAATTTATGATCCGTAGAAACGATTAAAAGACTAAGTTACCTTAGGGATAACAGCGTAATCTTTTTTGAGAGTTCTAATCGACAAAAAGGGTTGCGACCTCGATGTTGGACTAAGGGTTATTCTTGGGTGTAGAAGTTCAAGGTTTAGGTCTGTTCGACCTTTGAATCCTTACATGATCTGAGTTCAGACCGGCGTAAGCCAGGTTGGTTTCTATCCTCAATTTGTGATAATATTTTAGTACGAAAGGACCAAATATTAGAGAAATTCTTTATAAGTTGAATATCAATAACTACTTTGGCAGATAAGTGCAATGGATTTAGAATCCTTGAATGGAGATTATGTCTTCAGGTAGTAAATGTTTTATAAGGATTTAATTTTAGGATTGGTAAGAAGATTATTATTGGTGATTTGTGTTTTGGTAGGGGTGGCATTTTTAACATTATTGGAGCGAAAAGTGTTAGGGTATATCCAAATCCGGAAGGGTCCGAATAAGGTTGGGTTTTGAGGAATTCCTCAACCTTTTGCGGACGCGATTAAGCTGTTTACGAAGGAGCAAACTTATCCTGTACTTTCAAATTATTTGCCTTACTATATTTCTCCTATTTTTAGTTTATTTTTGGCGTTAATAGTGTGACTTATTATACCTTATTTAACAGGGTTGCATAATTTTAGATTGGGGTTGTTGTTCTTTTTATGTTGTACAAGACTCGGGGTTTATACAGTTATGGTAGCAGGTTGGGCTTCAAATTCTAATTACGCGTTGTTAGGAGGATTACGAGCTGTGGCGCAAACAATTTCTTATGAAGTAAGATTGGCTTTGATTCTGTTATCTTTTGTTTTTTTGGTTGGGAGTTATAGACTTTTGGATTTTAAAATTTATCAGGAATATGGATGATTTTTGTTTTTAACTTTCCCTTTGGCTTTGGCTTGGTTTGCTTCTTGTTTAGCTGAGACAAACCGGACTCCTTTTGATTTTGCGGAAGGAGAGTCTGAGTTAGTTTCAGGGTTTAATGTGGAATATAGAAGTGGGGGATTTGCTTTGATTTTTATGGCTGAATATGCTAGTATTTTGTTTATGAGAATATTATTTTGTGTTTTATTTTTGGGGTGTGATGTGTTAAGAGTTCTTTTTTATTTAAAGTTAGTATTTTTAGCATTTGCATTTATTTGGGTGCGGGGGACTTTACCACGGTTTCGGTATGATAAGTTGATGTTTTTGGCCTGAAAAAGTTTTCTTCCTTTGTCATTGAACTATTTAATTTTCTTTAGAGGGCTGAAGATTTTGGCTATAGGTGTAGGTGTATAATTGAACTTTTTAAGTAAAGCCAATAGAGGAGTCGAACCTCTTCTGTATGCTTTCAAAACATAAATTATCCTCATAATAATTGGCTAATCGAGTAAAGAATCTCAAAGCTTAAAAACTAGTGGGTTTAATAAATAATACATAAAATATACTACAGTTAGAATTTGTCCAAGGAGGATATAAGGATCTTCTACTGGGCGGGCCCCAATTCAAGTTAGTAAGATTACAATTGAGAGTAATGATCAGAATATAATTTGGTTGATTGGGTAAAATTCTAATCCTCGGAAATTGCTTTTGTTTACAAATGGAAGGATGAATAGAATAGCAATCGATAAAACAAGGGCGATTACTCCTCCTAACTTATTAGGGATAGAACGGAGGATTGCATAGGCGAAAAGGAAGTACCATTCAGGTTGGATATGAACAGGGGTAACAAGAGGATTTGCTGGAATGAAATTATCAGGGTCTCCTAATAAGTAAGGGTTTAATAGGGTTAGGAGGGTAAGAGTTATTAGTAAAACCACAAATCCGAAGATATCCTTAAAGGTAAAGTAAGGATGAAAGGGAATTTTATCTACATCACTATTTACACCTAAAGGGTTATTTGATCCTGTTTGATGAAGGAATAAAAGGTGAATCATTGTAGCAGCTGCTACAATAAAGGGTAAAAGAAAATGAAAAGTGAAAAATCGGGTAAGAGTGGCGTTATCAACAGCAAATCCTCCCCAAACTCATTGAACTAAATCTATTCCAAGATAAGGAATTGCAGAGAGGAGGTTTGTAATTACTGTAGCCCCTCAAAATGATATTTGGCCCCAGGGTAAAACATAACCCATAAACGCAGTTCCTATCACTAAAAATAAAATTACTACACCTACTATTCAGGTGTGTATAAATTGATATGAGCCGTAGTAAATGCCTCGTCCAATATGGAGATAAATGCAAATAAAGAAGAATGAAGCTCCATTTGCGTGAAGAGTTCGTAGGAGTCAACCGTAATTTACATCTCGACAGATATGAGCTACACTAGAAAAAGCTAAATCAATATGAGCAGTGTAGTGTATAGCTAAAAAGAGGCCTGTAGCGATTTGGATAACTAGACACAAGCCTAATAGAGATCCAAAGTTTCATCAAGCTGAAATATTTGAGGGTGCTGGTAAATCAACTAAGGCGTTGTTGGCGATTTTAAAGAGAGGGTGATGTAATCGAAGAGGTTTAAACATTAGTTCTTTGATCGGAGGGGCCCTTGAAAGATTTGGGTAATGGTAACAACAGCAACTAAGGTGAGGAATAGGTAAAGAACGAGTAAAAGGGTGAGGAGGTGAGTGGGATTATTATAGAGTTTAATTAAGAGGTTGAGGGTTGGTTGGGTACCTGTTCAATTAATTAAATTAGTTTGATCAGAGAGATTAGGGGTAACTCATAACGAGGGGTCATTTAGACAAGTAAATATTAAAATTAATCCTCCAGACATTATAGCTCCTAACATTGTTTGAGCAGAAATGGAAAATATTTCATTAGAAGCTAGACTGGTTACATAAATAAATAGAACAAGTATTCCTCCTAGGAAAACCAAGAAAAGAACATAAGAAAATCAAAAGGTTGGAGCTAGGAGTCCAGTTATTAAGGAAATTAATAGAGTTTGACAAAGGAGGATCAATCCCATAGCTAAGGGGTGGGTTATGGAAAGGAAAGTAAAACCAACGGTCAATCTTAGTGTAAGTAAAATTAATTGTGTCAAAACAGAGGGTAGTTTATGAAAATATTAGTTTTGGGGACTAAAGATAGGGCAGTAGCTTTACCTCTGAAGTTTTAAGAGATTTATCTCATTATTGATTTACAAGACCAACGTTTTATTTAAACTATTAAAACAAATGTTAAAATTGTTATGACCGGTAAGTTTAATTCTATTAGTGTTTATTGGAGTGGGAGGTTTTATTTCTAATCGGAAGCACCTTCTAGCTACTTTATTGAGTTTGGAATTCATTGTTTTAAGATTATATGGTCTATTATTTGTTTATCTTACAAGATTGGGCTTTGAGTTATATTTTTCAATAGTGTTTTTAACTTTTGCAGTGTGTGAAGGGGCCCTGGGCTTATCAATTCTTGTGTCCATAATTCGAACTCATGGAAATGATTATTTCCAATCCTTTAGAATTTTACAATGTTAAAAGTTATATTAGGGTTGGTTGGTGTAATCCCGTTAGTTTTTATTTCTCAGAGCTGACATTTGGTTCATGTGAGTTTTTATTTGTTAACTGTTTTATTTATATTGTTAGGAGGAGTTCCTTATTTATTTTATCAAGTGAGTTATTTTATGGGGTGTGATGTAATTTCTTTCGGACTTATTTTGTTGAGTTTTTGAATTTGTGGGTTGATAATTATGGCAAGTCAGTCGGTGCTAAAGTATGAATATTATCAGGGGTTATTTTTGTTTATAGTATTGTTTTTAATATTAATATTGTATTGTACATTTAGTACTCAAAATTTGTTTTTATTTTATTTATTTTTTGAAGGGTCTTTAATTCCAACTTTATTTTTGATTTTAGGATGAGGATACCAGCCAGAACGGGTACAGGCGGGGATATACTTGTTGTTTTACACTTTGTTAGCTTCTTTACCTTTATTAGTGGCGGTCTTTTATATTTACCAAGGGGTGGGTAGTTTATTTATTCCTTTTATATTAAAGGATGCTGTTTTGAGAGGTAGAGGTTTGATATATTTGGCGTTAATTTTTGCTTTTTTGGTAAAGATGCCTATGTTTCTGGTTCATTTATGGCTCCCAAAGGCCCATGTAGAAGCCCCGGTAAGAGGGTCTATAATTTTAGCAGGGGTATTGTTGAAGTTAGGGGGCTATGGGTTATTACGTGTTTTTAATTTATTAACAAGTCTTGGGATAAAGTTTAATTTTATTTGAATTGGGATTAGTTTAATTGGGGGTTGTTTAGTGAGATTTATTTGTTTACGCCAAACTGACTTAAAGGCATTAGTAGCTTACTCATCAGTAGCTCACATAGGGCTAGTTTTAGGGGGCCTTATGACTTTAAATTATTGAGGGGTATGCGGGGCTTTTACGTTAATAATTGCTCACGGGTTATGTTCATCAGGTTTGTTTTGTTTAACAAATATTTCTTATGAACGGCTAGGGAGTCGAAGATTAATTATTAATAAGGGGCTCTTGAATTTTATGCCTAGAATAGCATTGTGATGATTTTTATTAAGTTCGGCAAATATAGCGGCGCCTCCTACATTAAATTTATTGGGTGAAATTAGACTATTAAATAGAATTGTTGGGTGATCTTGAGTGAGTATAATTAGATTGGCTTTTTTGTCTTTCTTTAGAGCAGCCTATACTTTATACTTATTTAGATACAGTCAACATGGGAGCTTATATTCAGGGTTGTATGCGACTGTGGGAGGCTATAGCCGTGAGTACCTTCTTTTATTTTTGCACTGGGTACCTTTGAATTTATTAATTTTAAAGAGTGAGCCAAGTTTATTATGAATTTACCTAGATAGTTTAATTAAAATATTGATTTGTGGTGTCAAGGATGTAATTCGTTACTTTGGGTAGTGTTATGAAATTTATCAATTTGTTTTATTAGATTTGTTTTTCTATTGATAACGAGTGGGAGTTTATTTACCTTAGGTGTTTTAAGTTTATTAAAGGAAATCACTTATTTTATTGAATGAGAAGTTGTGAGTTTACAATCTTCAAGTATTGTTATAACTTTTTTATTTGATTGAATATCTTTAATTTTTATGAGTTTTGTTTTGTTAATTTCTTCTTTGGTGATTTACTATAGAGAAGAGTATATAAGAGGGGATTATAATATTAATCGATTTATTCTTTTGGTTTTGATATTTGTAATATCCATAATACTATTAATTATTAGACCAAATCTTATTAGAATTTTATTGGGGTGAGATGGGCTAGGGTTGGTTTCTTATTGTCTAGTAATTTATTATCAAAATGTAAAATCATATAATGCGGGGATGTTGACAGCTCTTTCTAATCGAATTGGGGATGTTGCGTTGCTATTAGCTATTGCTTGGATATTAAATTTTGGGAGATTTAATTATATTTATTATTTAGAAGCTATAAGGGGTACTTGGGAAATAACTTTAGTAGGCTGTTTAGTTGTTTTGGCTGCCATGACTAAGAGTGCACAAATTCCTTTTTCGGCTTGGCTACCTGCTGCGATAGCTGCCCCTACTCCTGTTTCTGCCTTAGTCCACTCTTCTACTTTAGTTACTGCAGGGGTTTATTTATTAATTCGATTTAGTCCTTTAATTGAAGGTACCGGGGTTACTTCTTTTTTGTTGTTAATTTCTGGGTTAACTATGTTTATAGCAGGATTAGGAGCTAATTTTGAATTTGACTTAAAAAAAATTATTGCTTTGTCAACTTTAAGTCAATTGGGGCTGATAATAAGAATTTTATCCTTGGGATTTTACAAGTTAGCTTATTTTCATTTGCTTACACACGCTCTATTTAAGGCATTGTTGTTTATATGTGCAGGGGCTGTTATTCACAATATAAAGGATTCTCAAGATATCCGGAATATGGGGAGTTTAGTGAGTCAAATACCTTATACTTCAGCTTGTTTAAATGTAGCTAATTTAGCTTTATGCGGGATACCTTTTTTAGCCGGGTTTTATTCTAAGGATCTGATTTTAGAAATAGCAACTTTGAGTTATTTGAATAGTTTTTCATTCTTTCTATTTTTCTTTTCTACAGGACTAACTATATGTTATTCTTTACGGTTAGTTTATTATAGTATAACAAGTAATTTTTACCCAGGAGTTTGTCATCCGATGAATGATGAGGGACACATTATATTACGTGGGATAAGAGGTCTGTTATTGCTTTCTGTTGTGGGGGGAAGCATAATAAGTTGAATTTTATTTCCAACTCCAGAAATGATTTGTCTTCCTTTAGGGTTGAAGACTTTAGCTTTAACAGTAAGATTAAGTGGAGGATGACTTGGGTATGAATTAGCTAAATTTAAGGTGGGTGAAGAAATAAAAAGATTCCGGAGTTATGGGTCTGTTGTATTTATAGGATCTATATGATTTATACCTTTCTTATCAACTTATGGGGTTAGTGGAGTGCCTTTGTCTTTAGGTAGAAGTTTGGTTAAAAGTATGGATCAGGGGTGAAGAGAAGCCTTTGGGGGACAAGGTCTTTACAAAAGTCTAGAGGCTTCTTCAATTTTAAATCAATGACTTCAAGACAATAATCTTAAGATTTATTTGACAATCTTTACTTTTTGAATTGTTATTTTGGTTGGGCTCTCTTGGGCATGTTTAAATAGCTTATACAGAGCATAACACTGAAGATGTTAGGGAGATTTTAGGATCTTTGAACATTCATAAAGCCAAAGCTTCTCTTTACAGTGAAAATGTAATGTTTTAGGTAAACTACATGAATGTAAGAAATGTTAACGGATTTTAACCGCTAGAAGAAGAGTTAGCAGCTCTTCTGTGGACACCACATTTCTTAGGTGGGGGATGGCCCACTTCTATCATTAACAGTGATAAGCCTCTCTTTGGCTTCACCTAAAAGTAGGGATGAAAACCATCTAGTGCCAGGTCGAAACTGGGTGCAAATATCGCTTCCTACTCTTTTTTTCCTCTTTTTTTGGACTTCAAAAGAGGAAAGAAAGATTAAGACAGGTTGGAAGCCAACACCTTTTGGATGCAAACCAAATATTATTATTAACTACAGTCCTAATGAGCTCAATCAAGGGCTCCTTGGTTTCATTCATGGTAAAGGCCGATGATTAGAATTAGAAGGAAGAAAAGTCCTACACTAAGTCAAATTTGGGGGTTGGAGTAAGGGAGAAGAATAATTAAAGGGAGTAATAAAACAATTTCAACATCAAAAATTAAGAAAATTACTGCAATAAGGAAAAATCGTAAGGAAAAGGGTAATCGTGAGGATCTTTTAGGATCAAACCCACATTCAAATGGAGAACTTTTTTCTCGGTCTACAATAGATTTCTTTGAAAGAAGAGCGGCGAGCATTATGACAACAGTAGTAATAATAATTAAAATTACACCAAGGGAAGAAATTAGTAACATTATCTATTTTGGAATTATCCAAACCTTTTGATTGGAAGTCAAATATACTAGTATACTAAATAGATAATTAACTACCTCATCAGTAGATTGAAATATAAAGAAAGAGTCAAACGACATCAACAAAATGTCAATATCATGCGGCAGCTTCAAATCCAAAGTGGTGGGCAGGCGAAAAATGTTCAAAGTAGTGTCGAAGTAAACATACCAAAAGAAAGGTGGTTCCAATGATTACATGAAGTCCGTGAAATCCAGTAGCCATGAAGAAGGTGGATCCATAGACAGCGTCAGCGATTGTAAAAGGGGCTTCAATATATTCATATGCTTGTAGAATGGTAAAATAAATTCCTAAGAGAACAGTAAAAAATAATCCTTGGAGTCCTTGGGAATGGTTTCTTTCTATAATTCCGTGGTGGGCTCAAGTAACGGTCACTCCGGAGGCGAGTAAAATAGCAGTATTAAGGAGAGGAATTTGTAGGGGGTTGAATGGGGAAATTCCTGCTGGGGGTCATACAGCACCTAGTTCAACTGTTGGGGAAAGGCTACTATGAAAATAAGCTCAAAAGAAAGAAATAAAGAAGAATACTTCTGAAACAATAAATAAAATTATTCCTCATCGTAACCCTAAAGTTACAATATAAGTGTGTAGCCCTTGGTATGTTCCTTCACGGGTGATGTCTCGTCATCATTGAATTATTGTCAGGGTTGTGAGAGTGAAACCTAGGAAAAGGAGATTTGTACTATATTGGTGGAATCATTGAATTAAGCCTCTTAAGGTGACTATAGCTCCAATTGCACCAGTTAAGGGTCAAGGACTTTGGTCTACTAAGTGGTAAGGGTGATTACTGTGTGTTGACATTAGTTTACTTCACTAGAATAAAGGGTACTTAAAACGGCAAAAACGTAGGATTGAATAATGGCAACAGCAGATTCTAAAACAAGAAGAGCAATTTGTCCAATGACGAGAAAGCTAAGTAAGGTTAATGATAATCTTGGGCCCGTGTTTCCTAAAAGAGTTATTAATAGATGTCCAGCAATTATATTTGCTGCGAGTCGAACAGCGAGGGTTCCAGGTCGAATAACATTACTAATTGTTTCAATACAGACTATAAAAGGTATAAGGACTGGGGGAGTCCCTTGGGGGACTAAATGGGCAAATATATGTTGGGTGTGATTAATTCAACCATAAAGCATAAAACTTATTCATAAAGGAAGGGCTAATGTGAGGGTGAAAGTAAGGTGACTTGAACTAGTGAAAATATAAGGGAATAATCCTAAGAAATTATTGAATACAATTATAGAGAACAATGAAATAAAAAGGAACGTTCTACCAGGATGCCCGGTAGGCCCTAGTAAAGTGTTAAATTCTTGGTGAAGTGTGGATGTGACCTTGTTTCAAATGAGAGAGTAGCGAGAGGGCATTAATCAATAAGCAGAAGGGAGTAAAAGAATACCTAAAAATGTTCTTACTCAATTTAAAGAAAGGTTTATAATACTGCTTGAGGGGTCAAAAACGGAAAATAAGTTAGTTATCACTTTCAATTAAAAGCTTGGGTTTTGAATTGGGAAGAAGATGACTGAGGGGATGAGGGACTGACTAAAAAGTAATTTATTATGCTAAATAAAATCAAAGTAGAAGAAAAAACAATAAATAAAATTAATCATCTTAAGGGTGCTATTTGAGGCATCAAAGAATGCTGGGTTAAACCAACAATTTTAGCGTGACATACTAAGGTTATTTTTAACTAATTCTTTCACTAGAAGTAAGTGCTATGTTACTATGGGTGGTTTAAGAGACCACTACTTGCTTTCAGACATCTAGTGAAGCTTCACTTATGGTAGAAACTCAAGAAATAAAGGTGTTAGTAGGTACACTTTCAATAACAATAGGTATAAAACTATGGTTTGCACCACAAATTTCTGAACATTGACCATAAAATAAACCAGGTCGATTTATTAGGAAACTTGTTTGGTTCAGTCGGCCAGGTGTTCCATCAACCTTCACTCCTAAAGATGGAACAGCCCAAGAGTGGAGAACATCAGCGGCTGTAATTAGAACTCGGATTTGGGTATTTATGGGGAGAACTGTGTGATTATCAACTTCTAAAAGGCGAAAGTTACCTTCTGGAAGTTCGTGGGTAGGGATTATATAAGCATCGAATTCAACATTTAAAAAATCTGAGTATTCATAACTTCAGTATCATTGATGTCCAATTGTTTTTAAGGTAATAGAAGGGTCTCTAACTTCGTCAAGAAGGTATAAAAGTCGTAGGGAAGGAAGGGCAATAAAAATTAGGGTGATTGCAGGTAAAATTGTTCAAATTACTTCAATTGTTTGGCCTTCTAAAAGGTAGCGGTGTGTGTATGTATTAAAAAGTAAAGTGAGTATAAGGTACCCAACAAGGACTGTAATTATTACAAGGATTAATAAAGCGTGATCATGAAAGAAAGTGAGTTGTTCTATAAGAGGGGATGTACTATCTTGAAATCCTAAGTTGGCTCATGTTGACATTTGTTTCCAATAAGAGGGCTAACCTCTATGTATGGAGCTTAAATCCATTGCACTTATCTGCCATATTAGAAGTTTAAAAGAGTAGGGAGTTCGGCATAGCTGTGTTCAGCTGGAGGAAGACTATGGAATCATTCGATGGATGAATTTATTTGAAGAGGGAAAGTTACTTGACGGTAACTAATAATACTTTCTCAAACAATAAATATAAGTATTAAAACTCCTACGAAAGAGATTGTTGAACCAACAGAAGAAACTACGTTTCATGCGGCATAAGCATCTGGATAGTCTGAATACCGTCGGGGTATCCCAGCTAATCCTAAGAAGTGTTGAGGGAAAAATGTTAGGTTAACTCCAATAAATATAACGGCAAAATGAACCTTTAATCACTGGGGGTGAAGTGAGAGCCCTGTAAATAATGGGAATCAGTGAACCAATCCTCCTATAATAGCAAAGACAGCTCCTATTGATAGGACATAGTGGAAATGGGCAACAACATAGTATGTATCATGAAGAACAATATCAATAGAAGAGTTGGCAAGAACAACTCCAGTTAGTCCTCCAATTGTAAAAAGGAAAACAAACCCTAAAGCTCATAAAAGAGAAGGGCTATAGGTGAGTTGAGTTCCGTGAAGAGTAGCCAATCAACTAAAAATTTTAATTCCAGTAGGAACAGCAATAATTATTGTAGCGGCAGTAAAGTAGGCACGGGTATCTACGTCTATACCAACTGTAAATATATGATGAGCCCATACAACAAATCCTAAAAGTCCAATGGCAAGTATAGCATAAATTATTCCTAAAGTTCCAAAAGCTTCCTTCTTTCCTCTTTCTTGGCTGATAATGTGAGAAATTATTCCAAATCCTGGTAAAATGAGAATATAAACTTCAGGGTGTCCGAAGAACCAAAATAAATGTTGGTAAAGGATAGGGTCTCCTCCTCCAGCAGGGTCAAAGAAAGAAGTATTAAGGTTTCGATCGGTGAGTAATATTGTAATAGCTCCAGCTAAAACAGGTAGAGACAATAAAAGTAGAATAGCTGTGATTAAAACAGACCAGACAAAAAGGGGGATTCGGTCTATTGTTATCCCTGTTGATCGTATATTAATGGTTGTAGTAATAAAATTTACTGCTCCTAAAATGGAAGAAACTCCTGCTAAGTGAAGAGAGAAAATGGCTAAATCAACTGACGCTCCAGCATGTGCGATTCCAGCTGAAAGTGGGGGGTAAACGGTCCAACCTGTACCAGCTCCACTTTCTACTATACTTCTAGCGAGAAGCAAAGTAAGAGCTGGGGGTAAAAGCCAAAAACTTATGTTGTTTATTCGTGGGAAAGCTATATCAGGAGCTCCTAATATTAGTGGGACAAGTCAATTTCCAAATCCTCCGATTATGATAGGTATAACTATAAAGAAAATTATAATAAAAGCATGGGCAGTAACAATAACATTATAGATTTGGTCATCCCCAATTAGAGAACCGGGTTGTCCTAATTCAGCTCGAATAAGGAGACTTAATGAAGTTCCTACTATTCCTGATCAAGCCCCAAAGATAAAATATAAAGTTCCAATATCCTTATGGTTTGTTGAGAAAAGTCATTGTCGCGGTAGAATGGCTGAGTGAGGTGATAGACTGTAAATCTATTTAGGAGGGTTAGTCCCTCTTCTACCAGGTCTTATAGTCTAAGAAAGATCCTAGGCTGCAATTCTAGGGATGTAAAATTTACTAAGGCTTAAGAGATTAAATTCTTATTGATAGCTTTGAAGGCTATTTGTTTGATTAACATAAAACCTTATAAGATAGGGATGAGAAGAGGAGCGATTAATAATCCAACTAGAGAAACTCTTAATAAAAGGAGAGTAATTCATTGGAGAGAAGGGGAAAAAGGTATTAAAGGGGTTCATTTAGTTTCTGTATGTGCTAGCATAAAAGCTGAATACCCTATACGAAGGTAGAAATATAGTGTCCCAAGGGTGAAGATTACTATTAAGGTAACAAGAGGGGTATAGTGATGATCAACTAAACTTTGGATAATAATCCATTTAGGGAGAAACCCAAGGAAAGGAGGTAGGCCTCCTAGGGAAAGAAGATTACAAAATAGAGTTATTTTGAGGATTGGGTTATTTAGGGGTAGACTAAAAAATTGATTAATATGGGATAATTGATAAGCATAAAAAAGTAAAATAACAGAGGTACTTAACAATACATAAAATGTAAAATATGTTAATCAGTATGACTCCCCCAATAAAACAGAAGCAAGCATTCAACCTAAATGATTAATAGAAGAATAAGCTATAATCTTTCGTAAGGAAGTTTGATTAAATCCTCCTACAGATCCAGTAATAATACAAATGATGATAATTGAAAAACTAAATGGATTAGGGGTAATCACGTAAGAAATCAATATTAAAGGAGCAATTTTTTGTCAAGTTATTAAAATTAAACCATTAAATCAATCTAATCCTTCCATTACTCCAGGGAACCAAAAATGGAATGGGGCTGCTCCCATCTTTAAAAGTAGGGTTGATCTAAGAACTATATTTAGAAGGGCGTTATCCATAAATCTAGAAAATGGTAAATGGCTCCCCAATCTAAGAGTAATAATCCCGAATAAAAGAATAGCTGATGCTAAAGCTTGAGTAAGAAAATATTTCAAAGCTGCTTCAGTAGCAAATTGATTATTTATATTGGATATAAGAGGAATAAAAGATAAAAGGTTAATTTCAAGTCCAATTCAAGCCCCTAGTCAAGAAGTAGAAGAAATAGAAATTAAGGTACCGGTTACAAGAGTTAGATAAAATAGTAAGCGTGTCGGATGGTTTAACATTAGAAAGAGGCCGAAACCATAAATAGGGTATGAACCTATGAGCTTAAACTTAGCTTATCTTCCTTTACATTATAGTGTACGAGGCACAAGAGTTTTTGATACTCTAGGAAATAGTTTAATTCTATTAAATGTAAAGTAGAAAGAGGAGTATTCTCCATAAATAGGGTATGAACCTATGAGCTTAAACTTAGCTTATCTTCCCATAATGAAAGTAGGAAGCCTACATGATCTACTCTATCAAAGTAGCCCTTTTATCAGGCATTTCATT